CCAGTAGCGACAACCGTCTTTTTGATTGGCACCGTGGTGGCCCTGTGGTTAGGTATTGGAGCAACATTACCGATTGATAAATCTCTAACTTTAGGTCTTTTTTAATTAAATTTATTCAATTGTAAAATAAAAGACGTGGGTATCTAGGGAGTAGTCATTTAAAAATGACCTCTCCCTAGATACATATCTAATTAATTTAATTAATTAAATTGGGTTCGACTGGAACATAGAAATTACGTTGCAGGTTTAAAATCCATTTCAATTTAAAATTTACTGTATTAGTAATTAGTAATTTTTTTTAATGCTTTTTCTATTTTTTTTCTAGAATGTCTAATATCTTTTTTAGATCTTCTATGTGAAAATGTTCAAAATTTTTAAGGTCTTCTTGACTGTTATTCAAAAGGTCCAATAATGTATGTATATTGTACTTTTTGAGACAATTATAGATTCTGGGAGGCAATTCTAATTGGTCAATAAAAATATATTGAAATGCTAGTTCTTTTTTTTTTTTTCTTAGGTTAACTAATCTATTATGAAAAGAAAAAAGGGGTAAAGTAACTTGATGTTGATTGTTCTCTAAATAGAACGTTTCTTCTTCTACATGTAGAAAAGGAATAAATAAATTAATCAAATTCCGGGAGGCTTCATGAAGTGCTTCTTTAGGAGTTAAACTTCCATTTGTCCATATTTCTAGAAAAAGAATCTCTTGTTTTTCACTCCCATTCCCATAAGAATGAATACTATGATTCGCGTTTTGAACAGGCATGAATACTGCATCTATAGGATAACTTCTGTCTTCAAAGTTATTTGACATTTTTAGGCTATATCCGCGATTCCTCTCGATTTTTAATCCAATACACAAATCTATTGGTTCCGTTAAGGTAGCTATATGCTGTGTATTATCAACTATTTCCACAGAGGGCGGTAAAATTATGTCTCGAGCAGTTATATATCCGGGACCTTTGACACAAATAAGCGCGTTGCGCGTTCCGTATAGATTACTTCTTAATACAATCTCGTTCAAATTCATTAAAATTTCATGTACTGATTCTTGAATACCTACTATGTTAGAATAGTCATGTGGTATGTTCTCAGATTTTGCACGTGTAATACATGTTCCTTCTATTTCGCCAAGTAAAGCTCTTCGCATCGCAATGCCGATTGTGTCGGCTTGACCTTTCATAAGTGGAGACAGAATAAAGCGTCCATAATAAAGACGCTTACTGTCTCTTCTTGATTCAACACACTTCCACTGTAGTGTCCGAGTAGATACTTTGACTTTCTCTCGAACCATAGTAATTTTATTTGATGAGATAATTGAATCATTTATTTCTCTTGAAACCCTTTCAGCTTTTATTTAGTTCTATACACGTCTTTTTTTAGGGGGTCTACAACCATTATGTGGCATAGGGGTTACATCTCGTACGAAACTTAAAAGTATACCGCTTCTACGAATAGCTCGTAATGCTGCATCTCTTCCCAGTCCAGGGCCTTTTATCCTTACCTCAGCTCGTTGCATACCTTGATCCACTACTGCTCGAATAGCATTTCCTGCTGCGGTTTGAGCAGCAAAAGGTGTTCCTCTTCTTGTACCCCTGAATCCACAAGTACCCGCGGAGGACCAAGAAATAACCCGACCCCGTACATCTGTAACGGTCACAATGGTATTGTTGAAACTTGCTTGAACATGAATAACTCCCTTTGGTATTCTACGTACATTTTTACGTGAACCACTACGTGTATTTTTACGTGAACCAATTCTTAATATAGGTTTTGCCATATTTTTTCATTTCACAAGAAATATATGGATATATCCATTTCATGTCAAAACGGACTTTTTTTTTGCCAGCTCCTTGGAAGTGCCCTTTCCTTTATTTTATTTCCTTTAGTAAGATTATCCTTGTCTTTGTTTATGCCTCGGGTTGGAACAAATTACTATAATTCGTCCCCTCCTACGGATTAGTCGACACTTTTCACAAATTTTACGAACGGAAGCCCTTATTTTCATAGTTATTATTCCTTAATTCTGTGAATATACTTATTGTTTTGTTGGACGAAAGAAAGGTTTCTTGATATTTTTGAATCTTTAATTGTATCTTCGTGAAAGGAATGTTGAAATTGAAAAAACCACTTACTCTTTTGAATCCTTGTTATGGAGTCTAGAAAGCGGCTGTCCCCTGATTAACTTATACCTAAGAACTTGCTAAAATTTTTATTTTTAGCAGGGGTGGTATTACACAACCCCCTTTTTTCACAAATGGTAAATTCTGGATATCCAATTTTTATATTAGAAGGATTACCATATATAACACAAAATTTCTCCACCGATTCTTTTTAGTCTAGCTTCTCGGTCTGTCATTATACCTTGAGAAGTCGAAAGGATTACAATTCCTATTCCGCCTAAAATTCGTGGAATTCGTTGAGAGTTAGAATAGATTCGTAGACCCGGTCGACTTATTCGCTTTAAATTTAAAATAGTTTTATAGGATTCTTTATTATTTCGTCTATGTTTTAGGGTTAAAATCAAAAAATATTGATTGTTTTCACGATGTTTCCTTACGTTTTCGATAAAACCCTCCCGTAAAAGTATTTTAACAATGCTTTCGGTGATGTTAGTCGACCCTATACGAACTGTTCCTTTTCTATTCATGTCAGCATTTCGTATAGAGGTTATTATATCAGCAATAGTGTCTTTCCCCATGATAAGTTAAAATTCCTTAATTGTTCTATAATTTTGATATAATCAACATGTTCTTTTTCTTTTATTTATATATATTTTTCTTTTATTTATGTTTTTATTTATATATATTTTTCTTTTATTTATGTATAGATATAGACGAATTATATATTAATATATGAATTAAATTATTAATATTTTTTTTATTAAGGGTATATGCGTGATACACAATCTATTAATTAATTTTATTTCAATACCATTTTTTAAATCCTATACTAACTATCGATATTTAGGTCTTATAAGACCTCAGGAGCTAATGAAACTATTTTAGTAAAGTTTAATTGTCTCAATTCCCGTGGGATCGCCCCAAAAACTCGAGTTCCTTTTGGATTCCCTTCTTGATCAATGACAACTGCGGCGTTGTCATCATATCGTATTATCGTCCCATTGTTACGTTTGAGTTCTTTACAAGTACGTACAATTACTGCTCTGATCACTTCTGATCTTTCTAGAGGAGTATTCGGTATTGCTTCCTTGATTACAGCAACAATAACGTCACCAATATGAGCATATCGGCGATTACTAGCTCCTATTATTCGAATACACATCAATTCTCGAGCCCCGCTGTTGTCTGCTACATTCAAATAGGTTTGTGGTTGAATCATATCATTTTTTTGTATCTCTTCTTTTAATACAAAGGACGAAGTAAAAAAATATTGTTTGTCAAAAAAATAAAACCGATAATCTTTTTTTCCTTAAATGTTATTTAATTTTTTCATTCTATATTCCTATTCAGAAATAATGAATTGGGTTTTTATAGGCATTTTTGATGCCGCTATTGAAATAGCTTTTCTGGCTATATTTTCGGGTACACCACCCATTTCATAAAGGATTTTACCTGGTTTAACCACAGCTACCCAATACTCCGGGGATCCTTTCCCAGAACCCATACGCGTTTCCGCCGGTCTTACTGTAACTGGTTTGTCTGGAAATATACGTACCCAAATTTTTCCCCCACGTCGTACATTTCGTGACATTGCTCGTCGCCCTGCTTCTATTTGTCTAGATGTGATCCAAGCGGGTTCAAGTGTTTGAAGAGCATATCTGCCAAAACAAATACGATTCCCACGAGAAGATATTCCTTTTAGTCTTCCTCGATGTTGTTTACGAAATCTGGTTCTTTTTGGGTTATAGTTGATGGTTTTTTTATAAATTATAAATCCCATCTCTACTACAGAACTGAACGTGAGAGTTTCTTCTCATCCAGCTCCTCGCGAATAAAAGTACTAAAAAAGCTTGTATTTGTATTAATATATAGATGTAGTTAATGATTAATAGGATTAATCATGGTCTTTTTTGACATTTCATCTGATCTCTTCTAAATTTGTGTATGTCTTTTTCAAAATGGAATCCAAGATGAATTCTATTTATATTTATTTAAAAATAACGTAATATCATTATCTCGAATGTCGTTTTTGTTAGAGTTAGAGTATTTTAACAAAATCCTTATTTTCTTTTATCTTTTTCGTTTTTTATTACTTTTTTTATTTGAAAAAAAAAATTCGCCAGCGAATATTTACTCTTTCAATATCTATTTAAGTTTGATGTTTATCCCACGAGGTCTCAGAATAAAAATCAGAATAGATAATAAAGTTTATGGTTTATTCCGCCATCCTGTCCAATGAATTACTAAGATTTATTTTTCAATTGAATCCTCTATATTCATGGGTTCCGTCGTTCCCATCGCCTCTTGATTAATCATTAGGCCCGAATTCTACAATGGAGCTCTTACCTGAAATTTTTAATTTCATTTTTTAATTTATTTTAGAGTCAATTTTCTCAGTTTTTTTTGGCTCAAGGCTCTTAATTTTTTGTTTTCAGAACGAACAGATTTATTTAATTATTATGAATGAATCTGTATTCATGCTTTATTACATTGTTTTTATTACAGTGACCTCATAGACTTTCCAAATTGGAATAATAGATCATTAATATTCAAATTTTTTCTCTCTTTCTTTCATCCTTCCGTTTATCCGCATACCTTTCAATTACCTTTCATAACTTATAATAATATTTCGTTATTCTTTTTTTTTTTTTTTATTCAGTTGCTACAATTATATGATCAGTCTATCATATCTTGACTTATTTTTTTGGATCCAGATAATGCGAAGCAATGAGTTGCTTAGGTTATTTATTAATGCTATAGTTATTAGTTGCTCTTATCTTATAGGTAAGTTCTTATAGGTAAGTTCTTTTTTATTTTTTTTTTTCTTAGTCTAATCGAATCCTAAACTAACGAGTCACACACTAAGCATAGCAATTA